GTCCTCGTAGCTTACACTCAAAGCATGATACTGAAGATGTCAAGACGGTTGCTAACACCTTCCCAAGGACAAAAGACTTAGTCCTAACCTTACCGTTAATTCTTACCAGAATTATACATGCAAGTATCCGCATCCCAGTGTAAATGCCCTCAGCCCCTTACTAAGGCAAGAGGAGCGGGCATCAGGCTCACCATTCGTAGCCCAAAACGCCTTGCTTAGCCACACCCCCACGGGTCATCAGCAGTAATTAACATTAAGCAATAAGTGTAAACTTGACTTAATCATGGTAACAACAGGGCTGGTAAATCTTGTGCCAGCCACCGCGGTCACACAAGAAGCCCAAATTAACCGTATACGGCGTAAAGAGTGGCCTAACAATATCGTCTATAGCTGAAGTGAAAGTGCGCCTAAGCTGTCATAAGCTCAAGGCCCATCTAAACTCACCATTAATATAACCTCAGATTCCAAGACGACCAACTCAATCCACGAAAGCCGGGAGACAAACTGGGATTAGATACCCCACTATGCTCGGCCATAAATCTAGATGCTTTCACCACCAAAGCACCCGCCAGGGAACTACGAGCACAAACGCTTAAAACCCTAAGGACTTGGCGGTGTCCCAAACCCACCTAGAGGAGCCTGTTCTATAATCGATAATCCGCGCTACACCCGACCCCTTCTCGCCCAACCAGCCTATATACCGCCGTCGCCAGCTCACCTCCACCTGAGAGCTCCACAGTGAGCACAATAGCCTTACCCACTAAAAAGACAGGTCAAGGTATAGCCAATGAAGGGGAAGAAATGGGCTACATTTTCTGACCCAGAAAACCAACGAACCAAGGCCTGAAACTGGCCCTTAGAAGGCGGATTTAGCAGTAAAACACGACCACAATGCTTGTTTTAAGTTGGCCCTGGGACACGTACATACCGCCCGTCACCCTCCTCACAAGCAACCCCCCCACCACAACCTATTACCCATTAAAGCTGAAGATGAGGTAAGTCGTAACAAGGTAAGTGTACCGGAAGGTGCACTTAGCATAACAAGATGTAGCTAAACACAAAGCACTCAGCTTACACCTGAAAGACACCTGTTCATAACCAGGTCATCTTGAAGCCACCCTCTAGCCCAATTAATATTCCTACAAAAACATTTTTTCCCCTTAAACCAAAACATTTTACACTTCCTAGTATAGGCGATAGAAAAGAACCCCACTATCAGGCGCTATAGAGATTCCAAATGTACCGCAAGGGAAAGATGAAATAATAATGAAAACCTAAGCACAAAACAGCAAAGACCTGCCCTTGTACCTTTTGCATAATGATTCAGCAAGAATAACCAAGCAAAATGAACTTAAGCTTGCCACCCCGAAACCCAAGCGAGCTACTCACGAGCAGCTACCTATTGAGCGAACCCGTCTCTGTCGCAAAAGAGTGGGATGACTTGTTAGTAGAGGTGAAAAGCCAACCGAGCTGGGTGATAGCTGGTTGCCTGTGAAAAGAATATAAGTTCCGCCCTGACCGACTCCAACAAGACCCGCTCCCAATAAAACTTTCATGCAGACGCTCAGGAGATATTTAAAGGGGGTACAGCCCCTTTAAAAAAGGATACAACCTCCCACAGCGGATAATTTTTTCGCCCCATAACTGTTGACCTTTAAGCAGCCACCAACAAAGAGTGCGTCAAAGCTCGTATACAAAAATTCTTAAACAATTAAAATCCCTGTATCTTAATAACGGGCCAACCTATAATGATAGGAGAATTTATGCTGAAATGAGTAACTAGGACCCCTTCCTCCAAAGCGCAAACTTACATCCCCACATTATTAACCAGTTCAAGATATTCTCAACCCCCTACAAGATTACATATCCATAACCCTGTTAGACCTACCAATGGAGCGCTCAACTGTGAAAGATTAAAATCTGTAGAAGGAACTAGGCAAACCCAGGGCCCGACTGTTTACCAAAAACATAGCCTTCAGCCTTTCAAGTATTGAAGGTGATGCCTGCCCAGTGACACCCTGTTTAACGGCCGCGGTATCCTAACCGTGCGAAGGTAGCGCAATCAATTGTCCCATAAATCGGGACTTGTATGAATGGCTAAACGAGGTCCTAACTGTCTCCTTCAGATGATCAGTGAAATTGATCTCCTCGTGCAAAAGCGAGAATAAAAACATAAGACGAGAAGACCCTGTGGAACTTCAAAATCAACGACCACAAATTCCCCCACCTCTACCCTAACAGGCTTACCCTTACATATTTCAATGACTGGTTCGTATTTTTCGGCTGGGGCGGCCCTGGAGCAAAACAAACCCTCCAGAAACAAGACCTCACCTCTTAACTAAGAACGACACTTCAACGTGCTAATAGCCTCCAGATCCGGTATTCAACCGAACAATGAACCAAGCTACCCCAGGGATAACAGCGCAATCCCCCTCAAGAGCCCATATCGACAGGGGGGTTTACGACCTCGATGTTGGATCAGGACATCCTAATGGTGCAGCCGCTATTAAGGGTTCGTTTGTTCAACGATTAACAGTCCTACGTGATCTGAGTTCAGACCGGAGCAATCCAGGTCGGTTTCTATCTATGACAGATTTTTCCTAGTACGAAAGGACCGGAAAAATAAGGCCCATACCACAAGCATGCCTTCCTCTCAAGTAAAGAACCCAACTAAACTGCATAAAGAGCTCTTAATACTAATCCTAGAAAAGGACAGCTAGCGTGGCAGAGCCCGGTAAATGCAAAAGACTTAAACCCTTTATCCAGAGGTTCAAATCCTCTCCCTAGCTGCACATGATCTTAATCAACCTACCCATAACACTCTCCTACATCATCCCCATCTTAATCGCAGTAGCATTTTTAACATTAGTAGAACGAAAAATCTTAGGATATATACAAGCCCGAAAAGGCCCAAACATCGTCGGACCATTCGGACTTTTACAGCCCGTAGCCGACGGAGTAAAACTCTTCATCAAAGAACCCATCCGTCCCTCCACCTCCTCTCCAGTACTATTCCTATTAACCCCCACCCTAGCCCTCCTCCTAGCCCTGAGCATTTGAATTCCACTCCCCCTCCCCCTCCCCCTAGCAGACCTCAACCTAGGCTTCCTATTCCTCCTTGCTATATCAAGCCTAGCAGTCTACTCCATTTTATGATCAGGCTGAGCTTCCAACTCAAAATATGCCCTAATTGGGGCACTCCGAGCAGTAGCACAAACCATTTCCTACGAAGTCACACTAGCCATTATCCTTTTATCTATTATTGTATTAACAGGAAACTACACCCTAAATTCACTCTCTACCACCCAAGAACCCCTCTACCTAATCTTCTCCTCTTGGCCCCTCGCCATAATATGATATATTTCTACCCTCGCAGAAACCAACCGCGCACCCTTCGACCTCACAGAAGGAGAATCAGAACTCGTATCTGGCTTCAACGTAGAATACGCCGCAGGCCCATTCGCCCTATTCTTCCTAGCTGAATATGCCAACATCATAATAATAAATACTCTAACCTCCATTCTATTCCTCAACCCCAGCTCACTTAACCCCCCATCAGAATTATTCCCTATTATTTTAGCATCCAAAGTACTTCTTCTCTCCTCTGGTTTCCTGTGAGTACGAGCCTCCTACCCCCGGTTTCGCTATGATCAACTCATACACCTCTTATGAAAAAACTTCCTCCCACTTACCTTAGCCATATGCCTATGACATACAAGCATGCCTATTTCATATGCAGGCCTACCCCCATGCCTGAGAAAAAAGGAAAAGGAAATGTGCCTGAACCTAAAGGGTCACTATGATAAAGTGAACATAGAGGTATACCAATCCTCTCATTTCCTATAACAACCCTAGATATTAGAAAAGTAGGACTCGAACCTACACAGAAGAGATCAAAACCCTCCATACTTCCCTTATATTATTTTCTAGTAAAGTCAGCTAAACAAAGCTATCGGGCCCATACCCCGAAAATGAAGGTTCAACCCCATCCTTTACTAATAAACCCCTACGCTAAACTAATTATAACCACAAGCCTCATCCTTGGAACAACCATTACAGCTTCAAGCAACCACTGAGCTATAGCCTGAACTGGTCTAGAAATTAACACCCTCGCTATTATCCCAATAATCTCCAAATCACACCACCCTCGCGCTATCGAAGCTGCAATTAAATATTTTCTTGTTCAAGCAGCTGCATCTGCTATCATCTTATTCTCAAGCATAATTAACGCATGACACACGGGCCAATGAGATATTATACAACTCACCAATCCTACATCATGTCTTCTACTCACAACAGCAATCGCAATAAAACTAGGTCTAGTACCATTCCACTTCTGATTTCCAGAAGTCCTCCAAGGCTCACCTCTAATTACAGCCCTCCTACTATCTACCGCAATAAAATTTCCCCCCATCATTATCCTCCTTCTCACATCCAACTCCCTCAACCCCACCCTCCTGACCCTTATAGCCATTTCCTCAACAGCACTAGGCGGCTGAATGGGCCTCAACCAAACACAAATTCGAAAAATTCTAGCCTTCTCTTCCATCTCCCACCTAGGATGAATAACCATTATTATCACTTACAACCCTAAACTCACCCTAATAACATTCCTTCTATACACCCTTATAACTTCATCCATTTTCCTTTCTCTAAACACTAACAACACCACAAAACTACCCACCCTGATAACAACATGAATAAAAACCCCCCTACTCAACACAACACTAATACTTACACTCCTATCACTAGCCGGCCTTCCACCATTCATCGGATTCCTACCCAAATGACTCATCATTCAGGAACTAACTAAACAAGAAATAACCCCCGCCGCCTTAACTATAGCCCTCTTATCCCTACTTAGCCTCTTCTTCTACCTTCGCCTCGCCTACTTCACAACTATTACACTTCCACCCAACCCAACAAACCAAACAAAACACTGATATTACATCAAATCAACAAACACTATAATCGCATCATTAACCTCCCTATCAATCCTCCTCCTCCCCCTCTCTCCGCTGATTTTAACCACCATTTAGAAGCTTAGGATAACCAGCCCAAACCGAAGGCCTTCAAAGCCTTAAATAAGAGTTAAACCCTCTTAGTTTCTGCTAAAGCCCGCAGGATACTACCCTGCATCGTCTGAATGCAACCCAGACACTTTAATTAAGCTAGAGCCTTAACCTTTTTCACCCTAGACAGGTGGGCCTCGATCCCACAAAACTCTAGTTAACAGCTAAATGCCTAAACCTGCAGGCTTCCGTCTAAAACCATCAAGCCCTGGTGCACTTTTAGTACACATCAATGAGTTTGCAACTCAACATGAACTTCACTACAGGGCTGATAAGAAAGGGAATTGAACCCCTGTAAAAAGGACTACAGCCTAACGCCTTAACACTCGGCCATCTTACCTGTGACCTTCATTAATCGATGATTATTTTCTACTAACCATAAAGATATTGGTACCCTATATCTAATTTTTGGTGCCTGAGCAGGCATAATTGGTACGGCCTTAAGTCTCCTCATCCGCGCAGAATTGGGCCAACCAGGAACCTTGCTCGGCGATGACCAAATCTACAATGTCATTGTCACTGCCCATGCATTCGTTATAATCTTCTTTATAGTTATACCGATTATAATTGGTGGATTCGGAAACTGACTTGTACCCCTCATAATTGGCGCCCCAGATATAGCATTTCCACGTATAAACAATATAAGCTTCTGACTCCTCCCCCCATCCTTCTTTCTACTCTTAGCTTCTTCTACTGTTGAAGCAGGGGCAGGAACTGGATGAACCGTATATCCACCCCTCGCTGGTAACCTAGCCCATGCAGGGGCTTCTGTAGACCTAGCCATCTTCTCCCTCCACCTAGCCGGTATCTCATCAATTTTAGGCGCAATCAACTTCATTACTACGGCTATCAACATAAAACCACCAGCCATTTCCCAATATCAAACCCCACTATTTGTATGATCTGTCCTTATCACCGCTGTTCTTCTCCTTCTATCACTTCCTGTCCTCGCTGCGGGCATTACAATGCTCCTCACAGATCGCAACCTTAATACCACATTCTTTGACCCTGCTGGAGGAGGAGACCCTATCCTCTACCAACACCTATTCTGATTTTTCGGCCACCCAGAAGTTTATATTCTTATCCTACCAGGATTTGGCATTATCTCCCACGTAGTCGCATATTACGCTGGCAAAAAAGAGCCCTTCGGCTATATAGGAATAGTTTGGGCCATACTATCCATCGGCTTCTTAGGCTTCATCGTCTGAGCCCATCACATGTTCACTGTAGGAATAGATGTTGATACTCGCGCCTACTTCACATCTGCAACCATGATTATCGCTATCCCAACAGGAATCAAAGTATTCAGCTGACTTGCTACCCTTCACGGAGGAACCATCAAATGAGATCCACCCATGCTCTGAGCACTAGGTTTTATCTTCTTATTCACAATTGGGGGACTCACCGGAATCGTCCTAGCCAACTCCTCCCTAGATATTGCTCTCCATGACACATATTATGTAGTTGCCCACTTCCACTATGTTCTCTCAATAGGTGCCGTATTCGCCATCCTAGCTGGATTTACCCACTGATTCCCTCTATTCACAGGCTATACCCTCAACAATGCATGAGCTAAAGCCCACTTTGGAGTCATATTTGCAGGTGTTAACCTCACATTCTTCCCTCAACATTTCCTAGGTCTAGCCGGCATACCACGTCGATACTCCGATTACCCAGATGCCTACACCCTATGAAACACTTTATCATCAATTGGTTCTTTAATCTCAATAACCGCTGTAATTATACTCCTATTTATTATCTGAGAGGCATTCGCATCCAAACGTAAAGTTACCCAACCAGAACTAACCCAAACCAACATCGAATGAATCCACGGCTGCCCTCCACCATACCACACCTTTGAAGAGCCAGCCTTCGTCCAAATTCAAGAAAGGAAGGAATCGAACCCTCATAAATTGGTTTCAAGCCAACCGCATTAAACCCATTATGCTTCTTTCTTATGGCGCATTAGTAAATCCATTACATGGACCTGTCAAGACCAAATCACAGGTGAAACCCCTGTATGCCCCACATGGCTAACCACTCTCAACTTGGCTTTCAAGATGCCTCATCACCTATCATAGAAGAACTTGTCGAATTTCACGACCACGCCCTAATAGTAGCCCTAGCGATCTGCAGCCTGGTCTTATATCTCCTCATACTTATACTTCTAGAAAAATTATCATCATATACCGTTGACGCACAAGAAGTAGAACTAATCTGAACAATTCTACCTGCCATTGTCCTAATCCTCCTTGCTCTTCCCTCCCTACAAATTCTCTACATAATAGACGAAATTGATGAACCAGACCTCACCCTAAAAGCTATTGGTCACCAATGATACTGAACATATGAATATACAGATTTTAAGGATCTCTCATTCGATTCGTATATATTACCAACAAATGATCTACCCCTAGGACATTTCCGCCTCTTAGAAGCAGACCACCGAGTTGTTGTTCCCATAGAATCCCCCATTCGTATCATCGTTACTGCCGACGATGTACTCCACTCCTGAGCTGTCCCCTCTCTAGGTGTCAAAACCGATGCTATCCCAGGACGACTTAACCAAACATCATTCATTACTACTCGCCCAGGAGTATTCTACGGCCAATGTTCAGAAATCTGCGGCGCTAATCACAGTTTCATACCAATCGTTATTGAATCTACCCCACTCAACCACTTCGAGGCCTGATCATCTACACTCTCATCTTAATCATTAAGAAGCTATGCACCAGCGCTAGCCTTTTAAGCTAGAGAAAGGAGGATTCCCTTCCCCCTTAATGAAATGCCCCAACTCAACCCCAACCCTTGATTCTTTATTATACTATTATCATGACTATCCTTCTCATTTCTAATTCAACCTAAACTCCTATCATTTACCCACACCAACCAACCTTCTAACAAAATTATAATAGCCACCAAAACTACCCCCTGAACCTGACCATGAACTTAAGCTTCTTCGATCAATTTACAAGCCCATGCCTCCTAGGAATCCCTCTCATTCTTGTAGCAATATTATTCCCAGCCCTTCTATTCCCTTCCCCCGGGAACCGATGGGTTAATAACCGCCTATCCACCCTCCAATCATGAAGCATTGACTTAATTACTAAACAACTTATAATCCCCTTAAACAAAAGCGGACATAAATGGGCCATAATCCTTACATCACTAATGCTTCTTCTTCTTTCAATTAACCTACTCGGCCTTCTGCCATATACATTTACACCTACAACACAGCTATCCATAAATATGGCTCTTGCCTTTCCACTCTGACTAGCTACCCTCTTAACAGGCCTACGTAACCAACCATCAGCCTCTCTAGGCCACCTTTTACCTGAAGGTACACCCACACCCTTAATTCCTGCCCTCATCCTCATTGAAACTATTAGCCTTCTCATTCGACCGTTAGCCCTAGGCGTTCGCCTAACAGCCAACTTAACAGCCGGCCATCTCCTTATTCAACTCATTTCTACTGCTACCACCGCCCTTCTATCAATCATGCCAACAATCTCTGCGATCACCTCAATTATCCTCCTCCTCTTAACCGTACTTGAAGTAGCAGTAGCCATAATTCAAGCCTACGTATTTGTTCTCCTCCTTAGCCTATACTTACAAGAAAATATTTAATGGCCCACCAAGCTCACTCCTACCACATAGTTGACCCTAGCCCATGACCACTTTTCGGTGCAACAGCCGCCTTATTAACAGCCTCAGGTTTAATTATATGATTCCACTATAACTCCTCCCACTTACTTACACTAGGCCTACTTACCACAATTTTAGTTATAATTCAATGATGACGCGATGTAGTACGGGAAGGAACATTCCAAGGCCACCACACCCCTACAGTCCAAAAAGGCCTACGATACGGAATAGTCCTATTCATTACATCAGAAGTATTCTTTTTCCTAGGATTTTTCTGAGCATTCTTCCACTCTAGCCTAACTCCCACCCCTGAACTCGGTGGCCAATGACCCCCAACAGGAATCAAACCCCTAAACCCCCTAGAAGTACCCCTACTCAACACAGCAATCCTTCTCGCATCAGGAATTACTGTTACCTGAGCCCATCACAGTATTACAGAGGGTAGCCGAAAACAAGCTATCCAAGCCCTTGCACTGACAGTCTTCTTAGGCCTCTACTTCACAGCCCTCCAAGCAATGGAATACTACGAAGCACCATTCTCAATTGCAGACGGCGTATATGGCTCAACCTTCTTTGTCGCCACCGGATTCCATGGTCTACATGTTATTATTGGCTCTTCCTTCCTACTAATTTGCCTTCTACGCCTAATCAAATTCCACTTCACCTCTAACCACCATTTCGGATTTGAAGCAGCAGCCTGATATTGACACTTCGTAGACGTCATCTGACTTTTCCTCTATATAACAATTTACTGATGAGGATCTTACCCTTCTAGTATATTTATTACAATTGACTTCCACTCTCTAAAATCTGGTCCAAACCCAGAGAAGGGTAATAAACATAATTACATTCATATTACTTCTCTCCACAATCATTAGCATAATTCTAATTATTCTCAACTTTTGACTTGCCCAAACCAGTCCAGATTCAGAAAAACTTTCACCATACGAATGTGGTTTTGACCCCCTTGGATCTGCTCGACTCCCATTCTCCATCCGATTCTTCCTCAGTAGCCATCTTATTCCTCCTATTCGACCTTGAAATCGCACTACTTCTACCCCTACCCTGAGCCACCCAACTCCCATACCCTACAATAACTTTAACCTGAACCACCACCATTATTCTTCTCCTCACATTAGGACTCATTTATGAATGATCACAAGGAGGGTTAGAATGAGCAGAATAATCAGAAAGTTAGTCTAATAAAGATAGTTGATTTCGACTCAACAGATCATAGTCAAATCCTATGACTTTCTTTCATGACTTTTATACACCTCAGCTTCTGCTCAGCTTTTACCTTAAGCTGCCTAGGACTAGCCTTCCACCGAATACACCTCATCTCAGCCCTTTTATGTCTTGAGAGCATGATACTAGCAATGTATATAGCCCTATCCACCTGACCTGTGGAAAACTACACAACGTCACCCTCCCTTATCCCTCTTCTCATATTAGCTTTCTCAGCTTGCGAAGCTGGCGTAGGTCTGGCTACCCTAGTAGCCTCCACACGAACTCATGGATCAGATCATCTCCAAAACCTAAACCTGTTACAATGCTAAAAATCATTATCCCCACCATCATACTCCTCCCCACAGCCCTCCTATCCCCCCCAAAATTTTTATGATCTAACACTACAACCTATAGTCTACTAATCGCCTTAATCAGCCTCCAATGACTTACCCCATCATATTTTCCCCACAAAAACCTCACTCTATGAACGGGCATCGACCAAATTTCCTCCCCCCTTCTAGTCCTCTCCTGCTGATTACTACCCCTTATAATTCTAGCCAGCCAAAACCATCTCCAACATGAACCGTTATCACGAAAACGGATCTTTACCACCGCCCTTATCATAATTCAACCATTTATTATTCTAGCATTCTCAACAACTGAACTAATATTATTTTACATCTCATTTGAAGCAACTTTAATCCCCACCCTAATCTTAATTACCCGATGAGGAAGCCAACCGGAACGATTAAACGCCGGCATTTATCTGCTTTTCTACACCCTTATTAGCTCCCTCCCCCTACTAGTCACCATCCTCCACCTTCACATGCAAACCGGTACTCTCTACCTCCCGATAATCAAACTCACACCTTCCACCCCTTCATCTAATTCCTGAACTACATCCCTATCAGAATTGGCCCTACTTATAGCCTTTATAGTAAAAGCCCCCCTATATGGTGTCCACCTCTGGCTTCCCAAAGCCCATGTAGAAGCCCCCATTGCAGGCTCTATATTACTTGCTGCCCTTCTACTGAAGCTAGGAGGATATGGTATTATACGCATTACCCTATTAATAAATCCTACATCCAACCTCTTCTACCCTTTCCTAGCCCTAGCTTTATGAGGCTCATTAATAACTAGTTCCATTTGCTTACGCCAAACTGACCTAAAATCACTCATCGCCTACTCATCCGTAAGTCACATAGGCCTAGTTGTCGCCGCCACCATAATCCAAACCCACTGATCTTATTCAGGAGCAATAATTCTTATAATTTCACACGGCTTAACCTCCTCAATACTATTTTGCCTAGCCAATTCAAACTACGAACGTACCCACAGTCGAATTCTCCTACTCACCCGCGGCCTACAACCCCTACTTCCACTCATAACCACATGATGATTCCTAGCCAACCTAACCAATATAGCCCTACCACCAACTACAAACTTCATGGCAGAATTAACAATCATAATCTCCCTATTTAATTGATCCCCATTCACTATTATTCTAACTGGCACTGCCACCTTCCTAACCGCCTCTTACACCCTATTTATGTTCCTCACAACCCAACGAGGACCTCTCCCGCCCCACATTACAACTATCCAAAACTCATCAACACGAGAACATGTTTTAATAGCTCTACACATCATCCCCCTACTTCTTCTCATCCTTAAACCCAGCCTTATCGCTTAACTCCGGCAAGTATAGTTTCAACTCAAACATTAGACTGTGACTCTAAAAATAGAAGTTAAATCCTTCTTACCTGCCGAGGGGAGGTTGAACCAACGGGAACTGCTAATTCTCGCATCTGGACTTAAAATCCCAGTCCCCTTACTTTTAAAGGATAGCAGTAATCCACTGGTCTTAGGAACCATTTACCTTGGTGCAAATCCAAGTAAAAGTAGTGGAAGCCACCCTTCTCCTCAACACCTCCTTACTTCTCACCCTCCTTATCATTATAACCCCAACTCTACTTTTCCTAACATTAAAAAACCCCCTAATTTCCCCCACCATTATTACACGTCACATTAAAACTGCTTTCATAATAAGCCTGCTACCTCTTACATTATTTATATATATGGGCACAGAAAACATCATCACCAACTGAGAATGAAAATTCATTACAAACTTCGAAATTCCCCTAAGCTTTAAAATTGATCAATATTCATCAGTATTTCTCCCAATTGCCCTTTTCGTAACTTGGTCAATCCTCCAATTCGCTTCATGATATATAGCATCTGAACCCCATATTACAAAATTTTTTATATATCTCCTAAATTTTCTAGTCGCTATACTCATTCTAACCACCGCCAACAATATATTCCTCCTATTCATTGGCTGAGAAGGGGTAGGAATTATATCCTTCCTCCTCATTGGCTGATGATATGCCCGAGCAGAAGCAAACACAGCCGCCTTGCAAGCTATTCTTTACAATCGAATCGGAGATATCGGTCTAATCCTGAGCATAGCCTGACTAGCTTCAACCACAAACACATGAGAAATTCAACAAACCACTCATCTTCACCAAACCCCAACACTTCCTCTCCTGGGCCTCATTCTAGCTGCCACTGGCAAATCAGCACAATTTGGCCTACACCCATGACTACCAGCTGCCATAGAAGGTCCCACCCCAGTCTCCGCCCTCCTCCACTCAAGCACTATAGTAGTAGCAGGAATTTTCTTGCTCATCCGCACTCACCACATACTCACCACCAACCAAACTGCTCTTACACTCTGCTTATGTCTTGGTGCCCTCTCCACATTATTCGCTGCCACATGTGCTCTAACACAAAATGATATTAAAAAAATCATTGCATTCTCTACATCAAGCCAGCTAGGACTAATAATAGTCACAATTGGTCTTAATCTACCCCAACTTGCCTTCCTCCATATTTCAACCCACGCCTTCTTCAAAGCCATACTATTCTTATGTTCTGGCTCAATCATTCACAGTCTCAACGGTGAACAAGATATCCGCAAAATAGGCGGCCTGCAAAAAATACTCCCAACCACCACCTCCTGCCTAACCATTGGCAACCTCGCCTTAATAGGAACCCCATTCCTAGCAGGATTCTATTCTAAAGACACCATCATTGAAAGCCTAAACACATCATACCTCAACACATGGGCTTTAGTATTAACCCTCATGGCCACATCATTTACTGCAACCTATAGTCTTCGCCTAACCATTTTAGTCCAAACAGGATTCAACCGTATACCTCCAACCACCCCAATTAATGAAAATAACCCACTTATCATTAACCCAATCACACGACTTGCCCTAGGCAGCATCCTAGCAGGCCTCCTCATTACATCCTTTATTCTCCCATCAAAAACCCCACCAATAACCATGCCAATCATTACAAAACTCTCAGCCATCATTGTAACCTTCCTAGGTATTATCCTAGCCATAGAACTTTCAAACATAACACACATATTTATTCTTTCAACACAAAATACCAGCCTCAACTTCTCTATTTCACTCGGCTATTTCAACTCACTCACTCACCGAACTAGCTCCACAAGCCTCTTAAACACTGGCCAAAACATCGCCACTCACCTAACCGATCTTCTCTGGTACAAAAAAATTGGCCCCGAAGGACTCGCTGATCTACAACAAAAAATATCCAAAACTTCAACCTCCATACACACTGGTCTAATCAAAACATACCTGGGAACATTCGCCCTCTCTATCCTCATTACCCTAACCATTCACAGACACCCCAATGGCCCCTAACATCCGCAAATCCCACCCCATTCTTAAAACAATCAACGACTCCTTAATTGACCTCCCAACACCTCCTAACATTTCCGCATGATGAAATTTCGGATCCCTTCTCGGCATCTGCTTAATAACACAAATCGTTACAGGCCTCCTCCTAGCAACCCATTACACTGCAGACACAACCTTGGCCTTCTCATCCGTTGCCCACACATGCCGCAACGTCCAATACGGCTGACTCATTCGCAACCTTCACGCTAACGGAGCCTCATTTTTCTTCATTTGTATTTACCTTCATATTGGACGTGGCTTTTACTATGGTTCTTATCTCTACAAAGAAACCTGGAACACCGGAATCCTCCTACTCCTCACCCTCATAGCAACTGCCTTTGTCGGTTATGTCCTCCCATGAGGACAAATATCGTTCTGAGGGGCTACCGTCATTACTAATCTATTCTCAGCCCTCCCCTATATCGGACAAACCATTGTTGAGTGGGCCTGAGGAGGATTTTCAGTAGACAACCCAACTCTCACCCGATTCTTCGCCCTACACTTCCTCCTCCCATTCGTAATTGCCGGCCTCGTCATCGTCCATCTCACCTTCCTCCACGAAACCGGATCAAACAACCCCCTCGGAATTACCTCCGACTCTGATAAAATCCCATTCCACCCCTACTTCTCCACCAAAGACCTTCTAGGATTTATCCTCCTTCTACTCCCACTAATCACCCTAGCCTTATTCTCACCTAACTTTCTAGGCGACCCAGAAAACTTCACACCAGCCAACCCCCTAGTTACACCACCTCACATTAAACCAGAATGGTATTTCTTATTTGCCTACGCCATCCTCCGTTCAATCCCTAATAAGCTAGGAGGTGTCCTCGCATTAGCTGCCTCCGTACTTGTCCTCTTCCTATCTCCCCTCCTCCATATGTCTAAACAACGCGCAATAACCTTTCGACCCCTCTCTCAACTCCTATTCTGAATCCTAGTGGCCAATCTTTTTATCCTCACCTGAGTAGGCAGCCAACCAGTAGAACACCCTTTCATCATTATTGGCCAATTAGCCTCCATCACCTACTTCACCATCATCCTAATCCTATTTCCCCTTATTACCTCCCTAGAAAACAAAATACTGAACTTCTAACTCTAATAGTTTATAAAAAACATTGGTCTTGTAAACCAAAGACTGAAGACTCGCCCCTTCTTAGAGTTAGCCCCCCCTACCCCCCCATGACAGCCGCTCATGGGGTTTCATGTCCAAATCTATGTATAAATGTGCATTACATTTTATTCACTGTACACGGATATGCAATCTAAGACATTTTCATTAATGTACTAATGCCATAACACTAAATTAGTCATACCATCTCAATGTACCTCACCATCCTACTTTCTAAAGTACAGTCCAAGTTCATGCTCTAAGGAACAGATCACTTTACCTCGTACTAAAACCCCTTTATTCTTGACCGTGCATAAATATAATTACTTATACGGCAGTGCTTGTCCTAATACCATCCATGGTAACAGCCCATATATTGCAATCCCTTCTCGTAGTGCCGGTAGCTGTCGTACCAGGTTATCTATTAATCGTTCACCTCACGTGAAATCAGCAACCCGGTGCACATAAGACTCTACGTTACTAGCTTCAGGCCCATACTTTCCCCCTACACCCCTAGCACAACTTGCTCTTTTGCGCCTCTGGTTCCTATTTCAGGGCCATCCCTGGTTTTCCCATTATTTCTCTCTTTTCATGAGACATCTGGTTGGCTATATATCACCATTTCCGTCCGTGATCGCGGCATTCCAACCTTTGGCACTTTTGGTTCCTTTTTTTTTTGGGGCGTCTTCAACGGACCCTTCAGAGTGCGGCGGGTGATACCATCGCTTGACATGAGCATACAATGCCTATCGTCCTGTTTTGTGGATCTCAAGAATCACTAAAGCTGAGACGGTTTCAAGTGTATGGGGAATCATTTTGACACTGATGCACTTTGTTTTACATTTGGTTATGGTATCTTTTGTCCTTGATTCTTGATGTTCTATTTAATTAATGCCTAGATGGACATAATTTTCAATATTCTCACTTCCTCAGACTTCCCTTTATTTTAAAAAATTTACTAGGGACTTTTCCTTAATACAATTTTGTGAATCAAAAACGTTTTTTTTTATTTTTTATTCGTTTTTTTTTCCATTCGTTTACCGCCCAAACTCCTTTATTAACGAACGTTCGTTGTTCAACATTCGTTTGTTATTCGTCACTATATTCGTCATCTTTTTATCCTAGAATCCCCCTGCCTATTTACGATCCATCGTTTACGAACGTAACGATCGATTCTTCGTTAGTTTTATAAAGATATTTCCCATCATTCACGAACGATTCGTTATCAACGAATTTCTTTCCCAAACCCTAATCAAAACCTGGCCTTTCCCTTTATCAGAAAAGAGGGATTTGAACCCCCACCTCCAACTCCCAAAGCTGGTATTCTTAATTAAACTATCTTCTGCTACCCTTTAAACCGCCCGAATCGTCCCACAAGATAAGCCCCGCACTAACTCTAATACCACAAAAAGAGTCAACAACAATCCCCACCCCGCCACCAAAAACATCCCCACACCCCAAGAATAAAACGTTGCTACCCCACTAAAATCTAACCGAACAAAAAATACTCCTCCACTATCAACAACCCCAACCCCTAACCCTAAACCATCCACTACATCCCCAATAACCAGACCCACAATTAAAACCCCAACCAAACCAACCCCATAACCCAGCACACGCCAATCAGCCCATGCCTCTGGAAATGGATCCGCTGCTAAAGACACCGAATACACAAAAACCACTAACATACCTCCCAAATAAACCATAAACAATACCAACGCTACAAAAGAAACCCCAACATTTAACAGTCACCCACACCCAACAACAGACGCCAACACCAAACCAACCACACCATAATAAGGAGAAGGATTAGATGCAACTGCCAACCCCCCCAGAACAAAACATACCCCTAAAAATATCATAAAATAAGTTATCACTATTTCCACTTGGCCTCTATCCAAAACCTGTGACTCGAAAAGCCACCGTTGTACTTCAACTATGGAAACCAACTTAACCCCTTTTAATCTTATAATTCAAAAAACAATGAACATCAAACGCAAATATTTA